CCACTTCAACTATTCTTATCAAATAAGAACTAAACTACTTCGGAGTTGAAGAGAAGTATCAAAAAACATGTCTTATTTTTTCAATAATACATATTTGTAGCAATGAAATACTATTGTTCCTTCCCGATAGGATATATCAGAAATTACAAATATCTATGATCTGTTTTCTCTATAAAATAAAGCTATAACTATAAAGGACCTGAAATACCTTGCTTACGTATCATTGGGAAGTGCATTAACATAAATACGGCAGTAAGAAGAGGCAATACAAAAGTGTGTAAACTATAAAAACGAGTCAAGGTAGATTGACCCACACTAGCACTTCCACGTAATAACTCTACCAAAGGAGATCCTATTATAGGAATAGCGTCAGGCACGCCTGTCACAATTTTTACTGCCCAATAACCAATTTGGTCCCGAGGTAAGGAATAACCAGTTACACCAAAAGATGCAGTCAATACAGCCAGAACCACACCTGTAACCCAAGTTAATTCGCGGGGTTTTTTAAACCCACCTGTAAGATACACACGAAATACGTGCAGAATCATCATTAGAACCATCATACTTGCTGACCATCGATGAACTGATCGAATTAACCAACCAAAGTTAGCTTCAGTCATTATGTATTGAACAGAGGAAAAGGCCTCCGTAACAGTTGGACGATAGTAAAAAGTCATAGCAAAACCCGTAGCTACTTGTACTAAAAAACAAGTAAGCGTGATTCCTCCTAGACAATAAAATATGTTGACATGAGGAGGAACATATTTACTAGTTATATCATCTGCAATCGCTTGAATCTCGAGACGTTCCTCGAACCAATCATATACTTTATTGAGATAGGGAATCCGAGAGGACCCCCCCCCCGAGAACCGTATATGAGAATTTCATCTCGTACGGCTCAAACAGAAACACACAAATACCGATTTTGACGGATATGCAATAGAAAGTTCAAAACTTCTTAGCTGCTCGATGCAATTTGTGCCAAAGATGGAAAGTAAAAAAAATCCGAAATCTCTTCTTTGTGATGCTAATGCCAAAAATATCAAGTTAGCTCGTACACCTTTCTTTTTCTTTATATTGATCGTTCCAGGCCTCTTGAATCTTCTCTTTCCTATTTTTGTTTGTTTTTGTTATTTAATTTGTTGTTTTTTGTGCGTAATGCGGGTCAACTTTTGTTTTACTGTTGATAGGAATTCCCTTGTTAAGATCCTATAAATCAATTAAAACCTCAGATTCATACAAGAACCACGATGATTTAATCCCAAGCTAAATAAAAGGGTTCTTTGAGTAAAAACCATTTGATCATCAATTATTCAATTTCAATGAGTGGATGTAATGACTCAACAAAATCTAGAGAAAGAAGTTGTTCTTCAGATAAAATTAATTTCATAAGTCTAAAGAAAGAAAAATTATTTAATTTAGGAAATACCCATCTGAAATTTTTTTTAGTCCGGTTGCGAGGTCTAAATAATAGGTATGAATCATAGTTAGAATATTTTTTTTTCTATAATATTCCGTGTTCCAGATATTAGAATAAATATCCGACGGGGTGGAATCATCTTAATAGAGATGACAGGGCCGTTCTCTGTATTATCAATAGGATCAATTATAACAAGTCACACGCTCATATTCCGGAAATACCGAAAAAAGAAATACCACAGTCGAACTACCAAAAAGGTCTATAAATCCAAGTTTTAAATAATTTTTTTTTTGATTGAAAAACTAGAGGTTCATAGTTCTTATGAACCTAACTCATTGAAATTCCATCCAGTAAAACGGAAGAATTATAAATTTCCAAAATAATAGATAGGAATATTGCAAATAGAGCCATTGCAACTCCCATAAGTGGTGTAGTCCCCCAGCCCGGAGCTACTTTACCATATTCTGAATTCAATGGTTTCAATAAACTCCCTACAGTAGTTTGTCTTGGCCTAGATCTAGAACTACCCTCAACGGTTTGTGTAGCCATAAATCCTATTTAATCATTGGTTGAGATCGGTTGACTTTGTATACTATTCCGTTGTAATTGTAAATAAATAAACGATCTTATCGTAGATCCATTGTGATCTTGAAATTTTCTAAAAATGGAAACAGCAACCTTAGTCGCCATCTTCATATCAGGTTTACTTGTAAGCTTTACGGGGTACGCCTTATATACCGCTTTTGGGCAACCCTCTCAACAACTAAGAGATCCATTCGAGGAACACGGAGACTAGACTTGTTGAAGTAATGAGCCTCTTGATATGAGGGCCCATTACTTCAGTTTCTATAATGAAAAATTATTTCATTATTTTTTAGTCGGAACCTTAGGTGGTTCTCGAAAAAAGATAGCGAAAAAAATTATCCCTAAAGTCGAGACTAAAAGGAATGTATAAACCAATGCTTCCATAGATTCGATCGTGGTTTACAATTATAGCTTTCACATCTATTCGTTTGATTGAGTGAGATCATTTACCATACCATAAAAAAAGAGGGGAAAGAATCAACGAAAAGAAGTTGATTCAAGTCTCTATTTTTTTCTCGGGTACCCGAGAAAAAAATAGAGATAGGGGATAAAGATACCAGAGCAGTCTTGTATCAAACTACTTGTCTCTTTGTAGTTGGATCTCCAAGTTTTTGGAATGCTCCAAATTCCACTTGAGCATCCAAATCTGGATCAATACCGGCAAAAACATCTCTAAACAAGGTTCTAGCGCCATGCCAAATATGTCCAAAAAAGAAAAGCAAAGCAAACGAAGCATGCCCAAAAGTGAACCAACCCCTTGGACTACTACGAAAAACACCATCAGATTTTAAAGTAGCCCGGTCTAATTCAAAAATTTCGCCTAATTGTGCGCGCCTAGCATATTTTTTCACAGTAGCAGGATCGCTATAATTGACTCCATTGAGTTCGCCACCATAGAACTCAACAGTTACACCTACTTGTTCGACACTATACTTTGATTCTGCCCTTCGAAAAGGAACATCTGCCCGAACAATTCCATCTCCATCTACTAAAACTACCGGGAATGTTTCAAAAAAAGTAGGCATACGACGTACAAAAAGCTCGCGCCCTTCTTTATCTCTAAAGACGGGATGTCCTAACCATCCAACAGCTATTCCATCCCCGCTATCCATTGAGCCCGCTCTGAATAATCCCCCTTTTGCCGGATTATTACCAATGTAATCATAAAAAGCTAATTTTTCAGGAATTTTAGACCAAGCTTCCGATAAACTTAGATTTTCAGCTAGTCCGGCACCAACTCTTCGATATATCTCTTGCTGGAAGTATCCCTGATCCCACTGATAACGAGTGGGACCAAATAACTCGATTGGGGTTGTTGCTGAACCATACCACATAGTTCCAGCAACAATAAAAGCTGCAAAAAAAACAGCAGCGATACTACTAGAAAGTACAGTTTCAATATTGCCCATACGTAATCCTTTGTAGAGACGTTGAGGCGGACGGACACTAAGATGGAATAGGCCTGCCAATATGCCCAGTGTACCTGCTGCAATATGATGAGAGGCGATTCCGCCGGGAACAAAAGGATCAAAACCTTCTGCGCCCCACGCTGGACTTACAGATTGTACTTTTCCAGTTAGTCCATAAGGATCAGACACCCATATTCCAGGACCATATAAGCCTGTTACATGAAATGCGCCAAAGCCAAAGCAAGCCACTCCTGAGAGAAATAAATGAATTCCAAAGATTTTGGGCAAATCCAAAGAAGGTTTTCCTGTACGTTCATCACAGAATATTTCTAAGTCCCAATACACCCAATGCCAGATGGCCGCTAAAAAACACAAGCCAGAAAACACAATATGTGCTCCGGCCACGCCTTCATAGCTCCAAATACCCGAATTCGTTACAGTTCCTCCTGAAATACTCCAACCACCCCATGAATTGGTTATTCCTAAACGAGTCATGAAGGGTATAACGAACATACCTTGTCTCCACATTGGATCAAGAACAGGGTCAGAGGGATCAAAAACCGCCAATTCATATAGAGCCATCGAACCGGCCCAACCGGAAACTAGAGCCGTATGCATTATATGGACAGAAAGCAATCGGCCGGGATCATTCAATACGACAGTATGAACACGATACCAAGGCAAACCCATGGAAATACCCCTTTCTCAAAGAAAAATAGACACTATGTAACTTTATCGCATTGCAACTTATACTATTTACCTAATCTTTTCAGCGAATTCTTTATGAGAAAAGGTTACTTTTTATTGTATTCCGTTGAAAATAACGGCTGAATTCTGTTCGTAAGAACAAAGAGAAGCAGATCTATTCTATACCCGATAAGTACCAATACGCAATGGGAGCATTAGTCCTATTTTGGGGGAATGAATGTATGGATCCTTTTTATTATTCGAACGATCTATCTCTTCATTAAGATTTTTATTTCTTAATTCTATCTTTCTCTAAAAACCTTCGAAGAAGACAATAAACTCATTCTTACGTTTCCATATTAAAGTGAAGTATAGTACTTAAATTTTTTCTTTAATTTAATGCCCATTGGTGTTCCAAAAGTACCTTTTCGGAGTCCTGGAGAGGAAGATGCAGTTTGGGTTGACGTATAGTGCGACTTGTCAGACATATTGGGTCATATGGAATTTCCCCATTTTCTCCCCCGATCGAGATATCCTCTGTTTCGCCCAAGAAATATTGTATTGATTGAAGAATCAATCATGCGTAGCGTGAAGTTAAATTAGATTAATTTAGATTGAGGAGCAATATAATATTCTTAATTAGAAGAATTTATGGTTAACTTGGACTAAAAAAATGGAGTATCCAGGCTCTGCTTATAAAATACCAAATGGGTAATAGTAATATATGTAGAATTACCGCTTGTAGCTATGCATAGAAGATTCTTCTATTTTATTTATTTAATTAGAGAAGCACTCTTAAACTGCCATGTCAACCATTATAATAAATACATTGAATAGTTTTTTGGAGACATGAAACGAATAAAAAAAAACTCGTAGCAAAAAGAAGTGGTACTGAGAGCATTTGTCCTATATGTACAACTAGAATTCGGATAGATCTTTCCCCGGAGTAGAACATGAACCTAAAAGAATTCAAAGGGACCATTCAGGAACAAGAAAATGACATCGTGATTTAAATCTCGACGAAACAATACATCAATGAGAGGTTAATTAAATAAGTTCAGTAAATTCTTTTTTTTTTTAGGGAAGGAGTAAAAACTCTTTCTTTTTTTAATGGAAGAAAAAACCCCTTCATTAGAAAAGCAGGAATCTCTTAAAAAAAAGAGAGATAGGATTGGAATCGACACATTGATTCTTTATTTTCGCAATTTTTTTGAACCGTATGCATCCAAAGATGCACGTACGGTTCAAAAGGGATATAATTTTGTCCTAATCAACCGACTTTATCGAGAAAGATTACTTTTTTTAGGCCAAGAAGTTGATAGCGAGATCTCAAATCAACTTGTTGGTCTCATGGTATATCTCAGTATAGAAGATGATACTAAGGATCTTTATTTGTTTATAAATTCCCCTGGTGGATGGGTAATACCAGGAATCGCTATTTATGATACTATGCAATTTGTTTCGCCCGATGTACATACAATATGCATGGGATTAGCCGCTTCAATGGGATCCTTCATTCTGGTCGGAGGGGAAATTACCAAACGTCTAGCATTCCCCCATGCTTGGCGCCAATGAGTTTTTATTAAAAAAAAAAAAGAAGAAGAAGACTATGCCTTCGCCATATTGAATATGAATAATAGGTAATAATAGCATGGCACTTCGAGTTCGATATGAACAAACTATTATTGTTTTTTCTAACACGATATTTTCTATCGAGATAGTAGTATGAAAAAAGGTTATTTCCGACTTGATCTTCTATGTCGGGAGTACATTTCAGCGTCACAAACCGTTTTCTTCCACACCAGAAGCCTTTTTCTGATATTTCTCTTACGAAGAAAAGAGTACGAAAAAAAAAAAGAAACTTTGGGATTGCTAAATCACAGACGAGATAAATATAGAAAGCAACAGAACCATCATAGTATTTTTTTTTTACATTACAATATGAATGAAAGGAAGGGTGGTAAATGGATCATTCAACAATCTAGATCGGATGGATTCTTTTTTTTTCCTTCGATAAAATAGAAGGGGGAAAAGGAAATTCCATTGCAGAGCCGTATGCAATGCACAAAAGGTGCCTGTACGGTCCGTCGTTCAATTCTATTTTTTTTCTTGTTTTTTTTAGTCCTTACTTTAATCCAATTCTTCAAGATAGAAGAACCGTTCATGCATGATGTTAGATCAATATTATCAGGGTTATGATTCACCAACCTGCTAGTTCTTTTTATGAGGCACAAGCAGGGGAATTTATCTTGGAAGCGGAAGAACTACTCAGACTTCGCGAAACCCTCACAAAGGTTTATGTACAAAGAACAGGTAACCCTTTATGGGTTATATCCGAAGACATGGAGAGAGATGTTTTTATGTCAGCAACAGAAGCCCAAGCTCATGGTATTGTTGATCTTGTAGCGGTCGAAAATGAAACTATTGGGGATTTCGCCTAAATATATGATTCCCTCCATAATTCTATTTTTCCGTGATTTGATATTGAATGTAAATAATTCATAATCATCAATAAATCAGGTTAAGATCGATCTAAACCAACCTATTTTATTATATATATGTATGATATGCCGACAATTAAACAACTTATTAGAAACACAAGACAGCCAATACGAAATATCACGAAATCCCCCGCACTTAGGGGGTGCCCTCAACGACGGGGAACATGTACTCGGGTGTATGTGCGACTCGTTTAGATCATGAGTTCAAACAAAAAAAAATAAATACAGCAATTTTTCAAGTACCAATCACCAGTACCAAGGAATAAAGATAGATAGGATGGAAAAACGTTATTTACTATCTATAAAGCTAAAGATTCATCATTTTTGTGTATGAAATTTATGGTTTCCATTGGTGCAAATCCAATCACCTCAGTTTGAGATGAGAAGTAATTCCCCATTAGTAGCAAATAGTTATCTATTAAGCGGAGGAAAGAGTACTATAAGAAAGAAGCAAAAAGGTTATGTTCCTATTCTTGAAAGAACGGACTAACAAGGTCAGCTACCTAGCCAACTTTCATAATTAAATGCCGTCACTGTATGGATAACCCTTTTGTGAAAAGAACTATTATTGATTGGTAGAGCTAAACTAAGGAGTGTGAACTATACAAGTTCGTAATAACATTTGGTTAAATGAAAGAAAAGGCTCCGGTGTATAGAGAGGACCTCACCGTTTACGAAGTAACCATAGAAACGATGGAACCCACTTTTTTTTTTTATCGCTAGAATTTATTCTTTCCGGGTATTTTACCCGGAAAGAATAAAAAATCGTGGTTGGGAAGGTCATAGTAGCAAAAGCCATTGGAATTTTATATTTTATATATCGGAATAATCCGTTTTGGTATTAATTAACTAGAGGGGGGATAAGAGGATGACTGAAAGAAAAGAAATCGATTAGTTATTCATTAAAGTTTAATTTGATTCAATGACCAGAGTTAGACGAGGATATATAGCTCGGAGACGTCGAACAAAAATTCGTTTATTTGCATCAACCTTTATAGGGGCCCATTCAAGACTTACCCGAACTGCTACTCAACAGAAAATGAGAGCTTTGGTTTCCTCTCATCGGGATAGGGGCAGACAAAAGAGGGACTTTCGTCGTTTGTGGATTACTCGAATAAATGCAGCAGCTCGTGAGAATATGGTATTCTATAGTTATAGTAAACTAATACACAATCTGTATAAGAAGCAATTGCTTCTTAATCGTAAAATACTTGCGCAAATAGCTATATCAAATAAGAATTGTCTTTACATGATTTCCAATAAGATTAGCAAATAAAAGAGATTAAAAAGTCATATATCATATATATATAAATAGCGAAAACTATATATAAATAGCGAAAACAGAATAGAATTCCCCGGAGAATGGACTCCGGGAAGATAGAATAAAAATGAATTTCAGAAATTAAAAAGAAATTAAGATAAGTAGTGGGAATGAATGAACATCTTTCAAAAAAAAAAGATTTCTTCTTTCCCTATTTGTTGTTTCTTATAACACAACAATCAAATCTGGATTCGAGGTTTTTCGAGCAAAACATCAATCTGAGCTTGAGTTCCGCTTGGAGTTTTGAATCAATCGGAAAAGTATATCTAAGAGTATATCTATTTATTTCGGGTTCTGGGACCAGCCATTCTAGGGATCGACTCAGCTCTCTCAAACTGTTTTTCATTATTAAGAAAAGGTAACAAAGATAAAATACGAGCTTGTTTTATAGCAATAGTAATTAATCGTTGTTGTTTCAAGGTCAATCTATTCACCCGTCTAGATAATATTTTTCCTTGTTCACTAATAAATCGACTAATTAAACTCATGTTTCTATAATCAATTTGATCCCCCGATTCAATTGGGGGAAAACGCCTACGAAAAGATCGCTTGGATTTGCGAAAAGGTTGCTTGGATTTATCCATGGTTTATTCCTTATCTCTAAATTTCTATTTCTTTATTTATTTCAGATCTGACCGAAATGAGTTTTCTTTTTTTATTTGTATATTATATATTTATATACATATATATGTTAAGTTTTTCTTTTTCCTGTTCCTTTGAAAAATAATACAATACATATGTTCCATTCGATCTATTTCTTTATTTCCCCATGAATCGTATGCTTGCGACAATAACGACAAAACTTTCTCAAGTCTAATCGACTGGGTGTATTGTGTCGATTCTTTTGAGTAATATATCTAGAAATGCCCGGCAATTTCTTATTGACACCATTTTGGGCACAACTGGTACACTCCAAAATAACTCTAACTCGGACATCTTTACCCTTAGCCATGAACCTCCTTTAAATTTTTGATCGACTTAATTCTTCTATTTTCGACCCGAATCTAAATCTAAATCTAAGAAGACGAAAAGAACAAAAAAGAAAAAAAAAAATATATATAAATAGAAATAAAGGTGACTAACTAGTTAATTCCAATTAATACTTCTATAGAAATAGAAGTTACTAACTAGTTAATTCCAATTAATACTAATAGAAATTAATAGAATATAATAATTTTATGTGAGTAATACAATTTTTTCTAATTATCAATTATTCTTTCCAGTATTTCATTTAAGTATCCTTTTTTCTATGCTATGATTTCATGGAATTTTTTACCCTATACAGGAACCTCTTTTCCATTTCTGTTCTCCAAAATAAAATAGGATCTTAAACTATAATTAAAAAAAGGGGAATGACAAAGCATCGGGGAATAAACGATTAATTTCTATCAATAGACCCGCTAAAGACCCAAACCATAGAGTAGTTAGCACGGGTGCTGTGGAGAGATATGTTTTTATGTCCCGCATTGAAAATCCTCCTTCTTTATTGTAATACATATATGGTCAGATGCTGTAGTTCAAGATCATTTGTCTTTTTTGTACGGAATTCCTAACAAAAATAAATATCTACAATGAGCAGTAGATGAGGTTTTCCTATCCCTGTCCCTAAAAAAGAAAGGGGGTACCCCTTTCTTTTTTCTTAAGCATTCTAATAAATATTCATTCTTTTTTTATTTGATTATTTATTATATGAAACCAAAAAGAAGAAATGACAAGAAAATTTTATATGGATACAGAAAAAAATAACGATATGGAAAACAAGACATGGATTTTGTACAATGACATTGTACAATAATTTTAAAAGGGATGTAGCGCAGCTTGGTAGCGCGTTTGTTTTGGGTACAAAATGTCACGGGTTCAAATCCTGTCATCCCTACCTATTACTTCTCCTAGGGGGCAGTAACGAAAGGAAAGATTAATTGAGTGAGATCAATTAAATAAAAATGAAATAAAATAAGGCATTCATTATCTTTCATTTTTTACATGGATTAGTATGCAAGACCGGGCTAAAAAAAAAATACTTTTCTTTACAATTATAGTTCTTGTCATAAGAAAGCGCTCTTAGTTCAGTTCGGTA